TATTTTTAATAAAGCAACTAAAGGAAAACTTTTTTTAATCGATTTTGGCTCTTCTTTACCCCATAGAGATATTGAATAGAAGGAATTTCCTTTTTTGCCACTGTAATTTTGAAAACGAACGTTTAAATGTCCTTCAAAAGTAAGTAAATAAATCCGAAACATATAAAATGCAGTTAATCCGGCTGTGAAAGAAGCAATTATTGCGAAAATCGGTGAATATAACCAACTATCATTAAGAATTTCATCTTTTGACCAAAAACAAGCAAGAGGTGGAATACCACAAAGAGAAAGTGTACCTAATAAAAAAGCAGTTTTTGTAATTGGCACGTGCTTTCTTAACCCGCCCATAAGAGCCATATTCTGGCTTTTATCTGGAGCGTATCCAACAAGAGCTTCCATTGAATGAATAATTGATCCGGATCCTAAAAACAACAAGGCTTTCGAATAAGCATGAGTAATCAAATGAAATAAAGCGGCTCGATAAGACCCCATACCTAGAGCTAACATCATATAACCCAATTGAGACATTGTAGAATAGGCTAAACTTTTCTTAATATCTTTTTGAGCAAGAGCTAAAGTGGCTCCTAATAATACTGTTATTATACCTATAAAAGATATTAGATTCATTATGTACGGTATCGCTATGAAAAGTGGAAGAAGACGAGCTACAAGAAAAATTCCCGCTGCTACCATAGTAGCGGCGTGGATAAGAGCCGAAATAGGAGTAGGACCCTCCATGGCATCAGGTAACCATACATGAAGGGGAAATTGTGCGGATTTAGCAACTGCGCCGCCAAATAATAGAAAGGCACACAAAGTAACAAATAAAAAGTTAACCTCCTTATTATAAATCAAGTTATTGAATATTTCGAACAAATCCCGAAATTCGAAACTACCCGTTGTCCAATAAAGACCTAAGATTCCTAATAATAAACCAAAATCCCCTACACGATTAGTTACAAAGGCTTTTTGACAAGCACTTGCCGCACTAGGTCGTGTGAACCAAAACCCTATTAATAGATAAGAACACATCCCAACCAATTCCCAAAAAATATAAATTTGTATCAAATTCGAACTTGTAACTAATCCCAACATTGAAGTATTGAAAAAACTCATATAAGCAAAAAATCTCAAATATCCTTGATCATGAGACATATAATTGTCGCTATAAAAAAGAACCAGAATTCCAACTGTGGTGATTAATATTAACATAATAGAAGTAAGCGGATCAATAAAGTGTCCGAACTCGAAAGAAAAATCATTATTGATGGTCAAAGACCATATGTATTGATAGATAGAACTCCTATTTATTTGCTGAATAGATAGATCGACCGAAAAAATCATAACTATACTTAACAAAAAAATACTAGGAAAAGCCAAAATACGGCGAAGATTTTTTGTTGCCGTTGGAAAAAGTAGAAGTCCTACTCCTATTAACATAGGAACTGGAAGCGGAACGAAAGGTATGATCCAAGAATATTGATATGTATGTTCCATAAAAATAATAATTTTTTTATTCTTAATTAATTGTTTCTGATTCACCGGTTCTTATCTCTTTTAAAAGAGATTACTAAAGTATTAAAAAAGCAACTGAAACTAAAATGGAATTTTCTATTCGTAGTTAGTTTGAACCTTTCTCAACTACTTCAAAAATTTTCAAAGTGAAAAATAACGAATTATTTTATACTAAGTTTATACTAAGTAAGATTTTTAGGAAAACGTAGCAGCAAATTCCAATTTCCATTATTATTCCCTATTACAAAAATTTATGGACATATATCAAGACTAAAAAATTGGACAAAAAAAAAGAAGTACTTTATTTTGATATCAATCATCGGATGTCCCATAACTTTGCCTAATAAAAAAAGAACTAGGTATTTTTGTTTGTTTATTCAGAATAATTAACGAGTTTAATTCGGGACTGATTGATTATGTTCTATTCTAATAAATCTAATAAATGGCATTTAATAACCAATTACTAGTTACTAGACAAGAAAAAGATTCAAGTTTTTTATTAGGTAGGTAAGGGTTCTTAAGCTTGTTCGATATGTATTTTTTATGTACAAATGTAACATCTCAAAAAGAGACAGAGATAGAAAGGTATCACAAATAACTCCGAAATACAAATTATTTTGCCTCAGATATTGTATGGAATAGGAATTGAAAAAAATTGTTTTAAACATTTAAACAATAGATGTCTTTCACATCCAATTTTTGCAATGAATAACTTTTTATTTTTTGAATGGCAGTTCCAAAAAAACGTAGTTCTATATTAAAAAAACGTATTCGTAAAAATATTTGGAAAAAAGGGGGATATTGGGCAGCGCTGAAAGCTTTTTCGTTAGCGAAATCCCTTTCGACCGGGAATTCAAAAAGTTTTTTGTACGACAAATAATTAATAAAACGTTGGAATAATTGGAATCCGCATCCACCTGACTCCAAAAACGAGCCAATTTAGTTTCGAATTTAGATTCAATTTTTGAATATAGAATAGAAAAATAGAAGTAAAAAAAAAATAGAAATAGAAAAAGTAAGTAATAAATTAATAAATAATGATTTTCATTCCCTACTGTTTTGAACCAATGGATTTGGCTACTGAATTGGTACTTTTTTTTATTTGAAAAAAAAAAAGAATAAAAAATTGAGAGTTTTGCCTTTATTTGTATTTGAATATGCTTTTCATTCCCGGGATGGGGATTCTTAATTTCCCCATCACCCACCCACTTAGAAATAAGACAATAATAAAGGTTTTTTTCTTTTTTTTTTTCTTTGATATTTCTCCTTTTCTATTTCAATTTATGCTATTCTATAGCATAAATTGAAATCTTTAGACAAAAGCAATGAGTTGTTGAAACTAATTTTTAATTATACTTTTTTTTTTAACTTTCTGAATCATCACTCCAAGTGAGAATGAGAAAGCGTCTTTCGCCATTTCGGCGTATTTCTAATTTCTATACGAATAGTATGCAATTTATAAGTAATAAAAAAATCCTATGTTTGAAAGGGAGGATCAATCTAAAAATATTGATTTTTAGAATTCGGATTTAGAAATAAATTTTTGAAGTAGGACAATAGAAATCGAAATTCTTTTATATAATATGTATAGCTCAATACCTAATTGGTTTGATAAACCCTAAGACAAATTCATACTGAAAAAAACCTAACGATTATCACAAGACAAAAGTAATGCAAATTAAATAAAATTTTTTGAATTATTGGATATTATGCTTAAATTGTGATCGTGATCCATAAAAAAGAAAAAGAATATGTTATTGTTAAGTTAAATAAAACTGAAACCTTAAATAACTAAATAAAACGATAAAAAAGAGACTGTTTCCATCTCTATTGAAACAAGTTTTTATTCATCAATTGAATGCTTCCTAAAAATAAAAAGTATTTCGTTGAAACTTTCTCTTTCAATCTCGACGATTAAATAAAAATAAGTTATTATTATTTCTAGCAAGCCGCTATGGTGAAATCGGTAGACACGCTGCTCTTAGGAAGCAGTGCTAGAGCATCTCGGTTCGAATCCGAGTGGCGGCATAACATCTTCTAAAAGATATATAAAAGCCCTATAATGAATTGAATTTCCGATTTCCATTCCGTATACTCGAGAGACTTTCACTTTTTACTTTTAATTTCATTTTTTATTTATGATATTTTCAACTTTAGAACATATATTAACTCATATATCATTTTCGGTCATTTCAATTGGAATTACAATTCATTTAATAACCTTATTAGTCGATGAAATCGTAGGACTATATGATTCATCAGAAAAGGGGATGATAGCTACCCTTTTCTGTCTAACAGGATTATTAGTAATTCGTTGGATTTATTCGGGGCATTTCCCATTAAGTGATTTATATGAATCATTAATCTTTCTGTCATGGAGTTTCTCCATTATTCATAGGATTTTAAAACATAAAAATCATTTAAGCGCAATAACCGCGCCAAGTGCTATTTTTACCCAAGGCTTTGCAACTTCGTGTTTGTTAACCAAAATGCATCAATCCGGAATATTAGTGCCCGCTCTACAAGTTCAGTGGTTAATGATGCACGTAAGTATGATGGTATTTGGCTATGCAGCTCTTTTATGCGGATCATTATTATCCACAGCTCTTCTAGTCATTACATTTCGAAAAGTGATAAGGATTTTTGGTAAAAGCAATAAATTATTAAATGGAACTGTAACTGAGTCATTTTCCTTCGGTGAAATACAATACATGAATGCAAAAACCAATGTTTTACTAAATACTTATTTTTTTTCTGCTAGAAATTATTACAGGTATCAATTGATTCAACAATTGGATCATTGGAGTTATCATATTATTAGTCTAGGATTTATCTTTTTAACCATAGGTATTCTTTCAGGCGCAGTATGGGCTAATGAGGCATGGGGATCATATTGGAATTGGGATCCAAAGGAAACTTGGGCATTTATTACTTGGACTATATTCGGGATTTATTTCCATACTCGAACAAATAAAAAATCGGAAGGTTTTAATTCCGCAATTGTGGCTTCTATGGGCTTTGTTATAATTTGGATATGTTATTTCGGGGTCAATCTATTAGGAATAGGGTTACATAGTTATGGTTCATTTAATTAACAATTCACATCTAATTGAATTGCAAATTGAAGAAAAGAAAGGGCCTGATGAAGACAAACATAGGACAGCGCATATATATAAACGAAACTGAGTGGAAACCGCCGAGAACCCTTTGAATCACTCCACTACTTGATTCAAAAGGTTCTCACAAACGCCAAAGGGGTTTGGTTACAATTCAAATTTCTTTTTTCTTTTTTTATTCATGAAAATTCTCTATAAAAAAATTAGATAGAATAGCTTCGACCTTGTCCACTGATAGTGACAGAACGAAATCCGGATAAATACCAATACCAAGTACGGGTAGAAGAATAGAGATCAAAACAAATAATTCCCGTGGTCCAGAATCAAAAAAATAAGAGTTTACGCCATTAAATAGCTTGTACCCATAAAACATTTGCCGTAACATAGATAATGAATAAATAGGAGTTAATATCATTCCAATTGCCATTACAAAAGTAATCAGTATTTTTGCTATTAAAAAATATTTTTGGCTAGTAATTATTCCAAAAAATACTATCAATTCCGCAACAAAACCACTCATGCCCGGTAATGCAAGGGAAGCCATTGATAAGATACTAAATAGCGTGAATATCTTTGGAATTGGTATAGCCAGTCCGCCCATTTCGTCGAGATAACCATGACGTATTCTATCATAACTCGTTCCTGCTAAGAAAAAAAGTGCAGCGCTAATAAACCCATGAGAAATTATTTGTAAAATGGCTCCGCTGAGTCCTGTATCGGTTATCGAGCCAATTCCTATAATTATGAAACCCATATGAGATACAGAGGAATAGGCGATTCTTTTTTTTAAATTGCGTTGGCCAGGAGATGTTAAAGCTGCATAAATTATTTGCATTGTACCTACTATGATTAACCAGGGAGAAAATAGAGAATGAGCATGCGGTAATAGTTCCATATTGATCCGAACCAAGCCATATGCTCCCATTTTTAATAAGATTCCGGCCAGAAGCATACAAGTACTGTAATGGGCCTCCCCATGGGTGTCTGGTAACCATGTATGTAAGGGTATAATCGGTGATTTGACAGCAAAAGCAATAAGAAATCCAATATAGAATAGTATTTCCAGCGCCACGGGATACGATTGATTAGCTAATATTTCAAAATTTAATGTTGGTTCATTGGAACCATATAAACCGATACCCAAAACTCCTATTAATAGAAAAACGGAACCTCCTGCAGTGTACAAAATAAACTTTGTAGCTGAATAAAGACGTTTCTTTCCACCCCATGCTGATAGAAGTAGATAAACAGGAATTAATTCTAATTCCCACATGATGAAAAAAAGTAAAAGGTCACGAGAAGCAAATGATCCTATTTGACCGCTATACATTGCTAACATCAGGAAATAGAATAATCGGGAATTCCGAGTAACTGGCCAAGCCGCTAACGTAGCTAAAGTGGTGATAAATCCCGTCAATAAAATGGGTCCTAGGGAAAGTCCATCTATTCCCAATCTCCAGTAAAAACCAAAAAAATGGATCCATTTATAATCCTCTGCGAGTTGTATTAATGGATCGTCCAATTCGAAATGATAACAGAAGGCATAGGTCGTTAGAAGGAGTTCTAGCACGCATATATATATAGTATACCCCCTAGTCACCTTATTTCCTCTATGAGGGAGAAAGAAAATAAAAAAACCCGTGGCTATCGGAAAAACTACAATTATTGTTAACCAAGGAAAAAAGTTCGTGGTAAAGGCAAGATACACTCGAACCAGACAAAACCGTGCTCGAAAAATAGAATATATATTCTTAATTTTTTTTTTATTTTTCGAGTACGGGTTTTTGTCGGTAATCAGTAAGTAAAAAAAATGTATTCAAAATAGATTCAAGTGGGGTTTTTGGGAACGTATCAATATCAATAAGCTAGACCCATGCTTCGAGTTGTTTCATGCCATAAATAAACTCGAACACTCAAGAAATCCGTTGGACAGGCGGATTCACATCTCTTACAACCAACACAATCCTCCGTTCTTGGAGCAGAAGCAATTTGTTTAGCTTTACATCCGTCCCAAGGTATCATTTCTAATACATCCGTGGGACATGCTCGGACACATTGAGTACACCCTATACATGTATCATAAATCTTTACTGAATGTGACATAGAATCTATCAATTTCTGAATTCATAAATTTTTGATCTAGTAATTTTGGAAATGAATCATATATTGAAACACCAGATCAATCAACGATTTACCAGAATTTTGGAATCAATCCATTTCTGGATCAACTGATAAGAGGGAACAAAGATACTTTGATTTTTGATTTTTTACGTTTTCGCCAATATGATCGAGGTTAGGACGTATTATAGATGCTAATTCGAATTTATGAATATTCTGATTTTGAAATACTATTTTATTTATTCAACAAAGTCGATTGATTGATACGAATCGATTTTCTGTTACGATAAATTGACGAAACAATAGCTGATCCGATAGCTGCTTCAGCGGCTGCAATAGCTATAACAAAAATTGAGAAAATATCTCCTTTTAATTGCCTACTATCAAAAAAATCGGAAAATGTTACAAAATTTATATTAACCGCATTTAGTATAAGTTCAAGACACATCAGGGCCCGGACAATATTTCGGCTCGTGATCAATCCATAGATACCAATAGAAAATAAATAAGCACTCAAAATAAGTACATGCTCGAGCATCATTGACCAACTCCGTACCAATTTCGATTCATTTCAATATGAACAATAAGTCAAGTGATTTGATTGCTTATAATCTAACAAGTATAGAACAAAAGAATATATTGGTAATAGATCGAATCAATAAACTTCTATTTGATTTATACATGAAACAGTATTCAAATAGAATTGAAGGCAAATAGATGTGATAACACAGAAAAGTTGAATTTTGATTGCTGTTGCTAGTTATAAAGATTTTTTACTGACGAGCTACGGCAATTGCACCTATCAAAGCAACTAAAAGAATTATCGAAATGAGTTCAAATGGAAGAAAAAAGTCGGTTGATAAATGAATTCCAATTTGTTGACTATTACTTATCAAATCTTGCTCTATAATCTGGTTGGATCGTGTAGTCCAAATAATCCCGTACCACGACGTATCTAGAATAGTAGTGAGTAAGGACAAAAAAATACTTGTACAAACCAGAGAAGTAACTCCATCCCCAATAGTCCAAAGATTCAAATGAAAATCGTTGGAATAGTCTGAACCATTCATGAACATTACAGCAAATATGATTAAAACATTTACAGCTCCTACATAAATAAGGAGCTGTGCAGCAGCTACAAAAGGCGAATTTGATAGAATATAGAATAAGGATATACAAATAAGAACGAATCCCAATGAAAAGGCAGAATAAATCGGGTTGGTAAGTAATACCACTCCCAGACCTCCTAATATAAGACCCGATCCTAGAAAAACTAAAAGAAAATCATGTATTGGTCCAGCCAAATCCATTATATTAAAATAAGAGATAAATAAATCGAAATGTTTTTTCATGACCTTATTGAACCGACCAGGCAATTTTTTTTTATGAGGCATTCCCGATTGAATTCAATTCAAATCTAATAGGTGTGAATTGATGTGGGTACAGTTATTGGATCAATTTTGTTCTTTTCTTTATTGGAAATGACAGTTGGAAATTGAAAGTCTATATTTCGAAAAAATTGTGGATATATTAACAGACTTTCAATACAAATTAATTTGTACTTCTCATAATCCAATCTATAGTTGGGATTTGTACCAAACAAAGAGAAAGACCTTATTCCTTTATACCAACACGGAACCCTAGTAATTTCCAATAATAAAGAGATTTACCCGTTTTTTCTTTGAGACGAATTCAAAACTGTTCGAATTGTAAAATCGTCAATTACTGACATTGGTAAACGACCTAAAGCAATTTGATTGTAATTCAATTCGTGACGGTCGTAAGTAGCAAGTTCATATTCTTCAGTCATTGATAAACAATTTGTTGGACAATACTCAACGCAGTTACCACAAAAAATACAAATTCCGAAATCAATACTGTAATTAAGCAATCGTTTCTTTCGAATATCAGTTTCCAATTTCCAATCAACAACAGGCAGATCTATAGGACATACACGAACACATACTTCACAAGCAATACATTTATCAAATTCAAAATGGATTCGACCGCGGAAACGCTCCGATGTTATTAATTTTTCATAAGGATATTGAATAGTTACAGGGAAACGATTTGCTTGGGATAAGGTAATCATGAAACTTTGACCAATGTACCTTGCAGCTCGTACTGTTTGTTGACCATAATTCATGAACCCAGTTACCATAGGGAACATATCGGGAATATCTATGAATAAATTTTTTCTTTCTCTTGTTTTAGGTAAGCCGTGAATATAGTATCCCCCCCTTTTTTTTGTTTACAGTGAAAGGAGTTGGGAAGAGGTTGTTAATAATAGATTACCGAGAGAAATAGGTAAAAGAAATTTCCAGCCAAGATTTAATAATTGGTCCATTCTTAGTCTAGGTAAAGTCCATCTTGTTGTGATAGAAATGAACAAGAACAAATAAGTTTTAGCTAATGTAATAAAGATACCAATTGTCGTTCCAAAGATTCCATCCGCTTTATTTATTTCAAATAACTCAGGAACAAATATGTACGGAATTGAAAGATTCCAACCGCCCAAGTAAAGAACTGTTACAAATAATGAGGAAACTAATAAATTTAGATAGGAAGCAACGTAAAATAAACCAAATTTGATCCCCGAATATTCGGTTTGATAGCCTGCTACTAATTCTTCTTCTGCTTCTGGTAAATCAAAAGGTAATCTTTCGCATTCTGCTAGGGAAGAAATTAGAAAAACGATAAACCCTATAGGTTGACGCCACAAATTCCACCCCCAAAAACCATATTTTGATTGCGCCCCGACTATATCAACTGTACTTGAACTATTAGATAATCATAGTCGGTGATAACATTACTGTTCCCATCGCTATTACAAAACCGTACATGAGATTTTCACCTCATACGGCTCCTCAGGGCCACAAATAAATGTAAGGACCGGGCAAGTATTCGTTATCTTGATATGGTTATAGCATAGATAGACTCGTGGAAGGTCCCCAATTATACCAATGGAATTCTGTCTGCTATAAGAATAAATCAAAAAGCATTTCTGAATTGATCTCATCCTTCAACTTTTTTGGGGTGAGTAATAACTTAATAAATCCTTCAATAAAATACTCTTTGTAGAAATATCTATTGATATTTCGAGCCATCATTTTATTTTCGATTACGAAAAAAAAAGAATTAGACATTACATTAGTTCATGAATCATGACACAATTTTTCTTTCTATGAAGATAGGAAAGAAATAAGAAAAAAATCGCTTTTCTTTTTATTGTAATTTTATTTTTTTTTTTCTATTTTTTTTGTTCCTCTTCTTCTTTCTGAGAAAAAGGGGGCCTCAAAAAAGTAAAGGATTATTTCGTTCCTGATAGTAATTTCTTTAATTGGGGGATAGGAGGATACTCTGAATCGGAATTGTGGGGAGTACTGCCTGATCATTTCTACCAACTTAAAGCCCCAATTAGTATTCTTTTTATGTTATGCAGACGTATCTTTTTCGTTAATTTACATAATCTCCGTTACTAATTCTTTGTGTGTATTTTAGTGTTCCTTATTATCCACCCATTTTTTTTTTTCAATCCCCCGTTCGTTAATATATGTATTGTAATACATTCAAACATATAGTGAAAACTCCATACGGTTGACTTTTGAGCCCGCTTCAAGCTAGGATGACCAATCAACTAATCTTGGGGTAAAGGGCATCTTCCACTTTTGTTTACTTTCACTTAACTCTTGTACATAGGAAATGAGACTCAATCTGCTTTTACTGCAAATTTAGAAGTTGTTTTCTTTCACTCATATATAACTATCTAATTTTTTTATTAACCTAAAGAATAAATAAATGAATAAAAAAAAAATGCGGATATCCATTAAATTTCTTTTTTTTTTCTAGAAGGAAAAGAAAAGCTTATATTTTAGCGAATCGCACGTAGAGATATTGATAAAACACATAAAGTTAATGGTATTTCATAACTAATCGATTGAGCAGCAGCTCGCAGACCACCTAAAAACGAATATTTATTATTTGATCCATATCCTGACATAAGAAGTCCAATAGGAGCAATACTTGAAACGGCAATCCATAAAAAAATACCAATATTGAGATCAGCTAAAACAAGGTGATAACTAAAAGGAATTACTGAATAACTTAGTAGAATTGATATGACTGCTATAGATGGTCCAATACTGAAGAAACGAGTATTTCCTCTAGCTGGAAGAAGATTCTCTTTGAAAAGTAGTTTTGTTCCATCTGCTAAAGCTTGAAGAATTCCGAAAGGGCTGGCGTATTCAGGGCCAATACGTTGTTGTATTCCTGCAGATATTTCTCTTTCTAACCACACAATTACTAGTACACCTATTGTGATTCCTAATACAAGAGTCAAAATAGGGGCAAACACCCGTATGGTCCCATAGAGCTCTTTTAAGGATTCCAATCGGGAAAAAGAATTAATATCTTGTACTTCTGTTGTATCAACTATCATTTCAACGATCAACTTCTCCCATAATGATATCTATACTACCTAGTATCGTCATAATATCCGCCAATTTCATTCTTTTAACTAACTGAGGAAGAATTTGCAAATTGATAAAACCCGGTGGGCGAATTTTCCATCGCCAAGGAAAACTACTTTGATCTCCTATCAGAAAAATTCCCAATTCTCCTTTTGGGGCTTCGACTCTCACATAAAGTTCTTGTTTCGGTAATTCAAAAGTAGGAGAAGGTTTTTTACTAATGAATCGATCTTCAAAATCATTCCATTCTGGATCGCTTTCTCTAGCAAAGCATCGGATTTCTAAATTCTCATAGGGCCCCCCCGGAATTCCTTCCAAAGCCTGTTGAATAATTTTTACGGATTCTGTCATTTCACCGATTCGGACTAAATAACGAGCTAATGAATCTCCTTCTTTTTGCCACTGGACTTCCCAATCAAATTCGTCGTAACACTCATAATGATCCACTTTACGAAGATCCCATTCTATTCCAGACGCTCGTAGCATTGGTCCTGATAAACCCCAATTTATTGCTTCTTCTCCACAAAAAATGCCTACCCCTTCAACTCGTTCTAAAAAGACAGGGTTTCGTGTAATAAGTTTTTGATATTCAACAACCCCCGTTAAAAAATAATCACAGAAATCCAAACATTTCTCTATCCAGCCATGGGGTAAATCGGCCGCTATCCCTCCGATACGAAAATAATTATGCATCATTCTCATACCGGTGGCAGCTTCGAATAGATCATATACTAATTCTCTTTCTCTGAAAATATAGAAGAAGGGAGTCTGTGCACCAATATCTGCCATAAAAGGGCCGAGCCATAACAGATGAGAGGCTATACGACTCAACTCCAACATAATTACTCTGATATAGCTGGCCCTTTTAGGTACTTGAATATTTCCCAACTGTTCTGGTCCATTTACAGTTATTGCTTCTGTGAACATAGTAGCTAAATAATCCCAACGTGTTACATAAGGCAGATATTGTATAATTGTTCGGTTTTCCGCAATTTTTTCCATCCCTCTGTGTAAATAACCCAATATCGGTTCACAGTCAATAACATCTTCGCCATCGAGAGTAACGATGAGACGAAGAACACCATGCATTGATGGGTGGTGAGGTCCCATATTTACTCTCATAAGGTCTTTTCCTGTAGCTAGTATACTCATAGGTTTTTCCTCGATTCATTCTTACATGAATTGTTGAAAACAAAAAGAAGTTATCAAGATTCAAAATCTAATAAATCAAATAATTCAAAATTCTTTTTTCAAATTAACGATTTTTTGACTCCCGGATATTCAACTGACTAATTAATTCTTTATAACGTACTCTATTTTTCTTTGACAAATAAGAAAGTAGCCGTTGGCGTTTTTCCAGAACTTTCCGTAAACCCCTCTGAGATAAATAGTCTTTTCTGTGCAATTCCAAATGGGAAGTAAGTCTTTGTATCTTATTAGTGAAACTTAATACTTGAAATTCAACAGACCCGCTGTTTTCTTTTTTTTTTTCTTGAAAAGTAACTGAGATGAATGAATTTTTTACCATAAAACGAAATCCTCTTTTCCCTTTCTTTTAATATGAAATTTACTGATCAGTAATAATAATGTTAGTCATTTGAATTGAATATTCACAATCATCTTAAAGCCGTTATGAACTTCCGATAAAATCAATCAACAATCAATCCCATTTTCAATTTGATTAGGGATAAAAAAGGGTGGTATATTTCTTCAAAAGAGAAAAAGCGAGACCTAAAAAAAAATTCTGTTAATTCATTTATAGATCTAACCAATCCGTATGTCCTTAAAGTGGTATCCTGTATCATAATGGAATTAAGACAAGGCATGTGTCCATCTCTTTGTTTTCATATACCAGGTATGGTACGTATGGTACGCGATCGATAAGAAAAACGTACTAGTAACAAATTTGAAATCGTGGATACATATGTATCCTTATCATACTGAAACGACTGCCATTATTGATATTAAACCAATAGCGATTCATACAAACTAAATCTTCTAATCGATAATTGGGCCAAAGAAAGAACTTTAATTTAATTAGTTTCTTTTTCTCTCTAGCAAGATCTTTGCTTTTATCCAAAACGTGACCCCCTACGTTATTACAAAATACGGAATTTCTCTGAATACCATTTTGATTCTTCCAATTGAAACAAATCAGAGTTCTTAATTCTCTACGACGGTTAGGGAATAAAATATTTTCAGGAACAAGCAAATCATAATTATTTTTGTCTCTATTTCCAATCATTCTTTGATGTCTTGCAATGGATTCATAATTTTTTTTTTTATGAACATAGCTTTTTTCTCGGTATCTTTTAGTAATTTGGCGCTTATTCTTATGAACCAATGAAATACCTACGATTTGATATATAAAAAACTGTCCATCGTTTTTTACAGACAGACGAAGCGGTTCGATAATAAATATTCCCCCTTTCACCAATTCTGTAAGAGTGAAATCCTTATGAATCATCAAAATATCCAGACCCATTTCTCCCCCTTGAATAGAGGATATAGCAATTTCTCTTGGATTTATCAGTCGAAGCAGGAGACAATAGATCTTGATATTATTTATTATTCTTTGATTTAAAAAAGAATCCCATCTCAACTGAAAATGCAAATACTTTTTTAGGAAGAAATAAAGTTCTGCTTCTGTGTTGTTCTTGTATTGTTTTTTCGTTCTACGTTTTTTGATGTCTGATCCCGAAGAATTTGCTTCAACATCTTTTTCTTGGTTTGAGAGAACTGACCCAAGACTTACTTGGTCTTGTGCATCTGATCGAGGATTCCCTTGGTCTGGGGGTTCTTTTTCTTCTTTACTTCTATTGTATAATTCAAGAGAGTTTTTTTGATTCGATGATATAAAAAGATCTTCCTTTTTCTTTCGAGTTATTTTTTTATTCCCATTTTCATTTCCATTAAAACTGAAAAGAAGTAATTTGATTGGTATGATCCACGGTTTTTTTTTATATGCATTAAAAAATAGCACTAATTCTCGGAAGAACCAAAGCTCCAGATTTGATATAGGACAACTTAGTATTGCTTCATTCATTCCCATCCAATCAAAAAAGAACTTTTTTTGATTGGATGGTTTAATTTCTTCATCTTCATGAATTGTAAGATAAAAAAGAACTTTCTTATTAATTTCATCAATTATTTGATACTTATCAGCCCCAATCTTAGTATTTGGATTCCTGTTGGTACCAATATCAACCCAGACTTCAATATCAACCTTATTTCTAAGACAAAAATCGAGAATTCTCCAATCAAAATATTTTCTATCCGAAAATTTATCCATATCCATAATATCGTCTTCTTCTAGATAATTATTAATAGGGATACCTCCCAACATATCAAATAATTTGCCTTCCCTTATGTTGGAATTAGAAAAGATTTCTTCTTTATTATTTACTTGGAATAATGATTTATGAATATACGAGTCTTTCTTATCTTCATAATTAATAGATTTATATGATAAAAGATCATACCTATAGTGTTTTTTAAAATTCTCTTTTTGATTCTGTAATGGATTCGCTTCAAAAAAATTTTGTTTGTCGGAATGAGTTAATCTATTTTTTTCATATGAATCCTTTTTGTTTAAATCTTTCTTTTGAGCCATACTGTGTTGATTGGCTCTATTTCGCCATTTTTGTGGTACTAATATAGGCCATCTTATCCGAGATAAATCGGATTGATATTGATAATGCCCCTTTAACCAGTTTTTCCATTGATTCATTTCAAAATTCCAAAAAGATTCATGTCTTAATTCGTAATGAAATATTCCTTGTTTTTTAAAATAATCTTTTATTTCCTTCTTAAGAAAAAGGGATGTTCCGTCATATTGAAAGACAAATCTTAAATTATAAAAGTGAATAAGTTGGGTTTGTGATAATTTGTAAAATACATATGCTTGTGATTGTGAGAAAAAAGAGAAATCATAAGAAATCTTTGAATTCTTATTACTAACCTTAGAAAGTGATTTTTTTATAGTCGAAATAAAGTGAATTCCATTTTTACTTGTTTTATTAATTCTTTCCTGATTTGTTTCATTATTGTGGATATTTTTCTCAATAATTTGGATTTTTTTTGGTGATTCAAAAAAAAAAATTGCATTGATTCTTGGAATATTGACAATAGCTAGAAAAATTTTTATGTATATCCTTTCAATAAAAAATTTTATAAAAAAATATGATTTACCAATTAATCGAGTATTTCTTTTTTTTAATATTTGCCAAATCTTTTTTGACGCTCCTAATATTTTAGGACGATAACTTGTTTTGTTCGAACTAATATTTATTTCGTAAGTTAGCAGTCTTTTTTTCTTTTCTTTTGTAATTTTTTCTATTTTCTTTTTTATTATGTTTGTTCGATTAGTCAGATCTTTTATTTTTTTTTCGGGCAGTGCTAAATTTGTCCAATCCATAGATCGAATTTGAATGGACGATTCGTGAATCATCTGATTACTCATTATCAAATCTTTTTTATCTTCACCCAATTCATCTATTTCTCGCAATCTAAATAATGGAATTTGGTTTGTTTTTGAAAGTTCTTTTACTCTTCCTTTTACTTTTAGTAATAGAATTCTTTTGATGACCCATCTTTTTGTTTCTTTTGCGATTTGTTGAAAAATTTTTGTTCTTTCTTTTAAAACTCTTAAAGACTTTGTTTTCAATTGTCTAATTTTTTTTTTTAGTTCTTTGAAAATGGGTTTAAAAAATGAAGGTCTTTTTCGGGGAGGACCAAAAGGCAATTCCGCTTCCATTCCCCAAACTGTTAAAAAACAAAAATCGTTGTTTTTTTGTCCCCCTTTTTTTTTCATTGCATCTTTATGAGGGAATTGTAGCTTAGATTTGTGCCAGGGTTTCAGGCAAAAAGGAAATAGGATCTTTATCTGAATACCCTCTGTTAACCAGTTTTTCGGAAATTCTCGTTCGGATAATTGAACACCATTATGGGTGCATTTTACATACATTTCCCTATTCCAATCCTTTAAATCCTCGGACCATTCGGGAATTTGAAATAATAGCATGCGAGCAATATTTTTAGCTATTATTAGTGAAGGTAATATAATATATTTTCTAAGAATAGATTGAGTTAATAATACAAAACTTCTGAGTACTTGAGCAAAAAAAAATGTATTCCAGATTTCTGCTATGGGTATCTCTGTTTTTTCTTTTTTTTTGTATTTTTCTCTTTTGTCCTCCTCTTGGTTATCAAATTTTTTTTTCTTTTCAATTTTAGAATCAGAAAGTTTTTGGTCTTTTTGTTTCCACATCCAATTTTTAAAAATTACTTTCATCAGTTGGGAAATATCAAAAGAAAAAAAAAAAGGTTTGTCTAGCCTGTCCAAAAAAAGCGGGGAATGCACATTTGCTTGAAACAGTTCCCAAGTAATAGTTTTACGTCTTTGTGCGCGCATGGAGCCTTTGATTAGACCTCGACGAAAATCCGATTGTTGTGAATAATGGGTCAAATTCACTTTCTTTGCTTGCTTAGGACTCTTAGTATATTTTGTATTAATATACGTAGAGGTATTTGGCTTTGGCTGGTTATCAGTAAAAATAACTACATGTTTGAACTTTCTTGAACGAATTGCCCCTGCTACAGTTTCGCCCCTGTTTTTCTTTTTTTGTCCTAAACCGGTAATTGAGTTGTATGACCAGCGAGGAACTTTTTTACTAATTTCTTTTATTCCAATAGAGTTTTTTCTAATTCTTTGGTCGTTGGGATCCGTTATAACTACATCGAATAAAATTTTTAAAATGAGTATTCGATCTTCTGAATCTATTTTTTCTTGTGTGTGTTCTGGAAATAAAGAACGTACTTTTTTTGTTGAAAATAATTTTATACGAAACCTATCTAGTGTCTGCTCAAATTCGGGATAATTCTTAATAAGAAGAAGACCATGAATTTTATTTATCCAAAACGTCCTGATGTTCTTTTGGCTAGAAGTTTCATTTAGCGTTAGGGGTGAAAAAAAAAAATCGATTCTTCCACGACAAGGTCCATGCAAAAAAGGATCATATTTTTTAGGTAAGTATTCTTGTTTAGTCTTATCATTACACAATTGAGTCCTTTTTTCAAGTACATTCAGAGTACTAGATCCTTTATCTAAAACTTCGATTCTATTCCTAAACTCCTTGTTTAAGTTATTTTTTTTTTCATTGGTGTAACTCCAATTATTATACAATTCATCAGAGGATAGTTTTTCTTTTGTTAAAAAAGACATCTTTTGTTGTATCATTTCCAAAAAAGTTGACAAACTTGCTGGATACGTAAAAGAGATCC